GGAGTCCAGTTCAGCGTCACAAACTTTTTTGTTTTCACATCGAAGGGCTCTTACTTAACAATATTTATGTTATAAAAAAAAGAGGGCGAAAAAAAACAAGATTTTTCCTTATTTGATTGGATCAAAAAGAAACTTTGGGATTGCTGAATCAATTTACAAATAGAAAGCAACGGAGCCATCATAGTATTTTTTAGCTCCTCTGAAAGGAAGGGTGGCAATTTGATCATTTATCCATCTGGGTCTGATAGATTCTATTTTTCTCTTTCTTCAATGGAAGGTAAGGGTCAATTTTATTGTAGAGCCGTATGCAATGCACAAAAGATAATGCCCGTACGGTTGTTCAATTCTATCTTTTTTTTCCTATTATTCTTTATCTTTCTTTCTTTTCTCTTCGTTTCATCACGCGAGATAGAGAACTGTTATATCATCAGGGTAATGATCCATCAACCTGCTAGTTCTTTTTATGAGGCACAAACGGGAGAATTTATCCTGGAAGCGGAAGAACTGCTGAAACTACGCGAAACCCTCACAAAGGTTTATGTACAAAGAACGGGCAAACCCTTATGGGTTGTATCTGAAGACCTGGAAAGAGATGTTTTTATGTCAGCAACAGAAGCCCAAGCTTATGGAATTGTTGATCTTGTAGCAGTTGAATGAAAATAAGATGGATTTTATCAAAATCCGTGATTTGAGATTTTATCTACGAGTTTAATATTCTATTAAATAGAAATAATTCATAATCATCCGGTTAGGATCAATCTAAACCAGCCCATTATGTATATGATTCAACATGCCAACTATTAAACAACTTATTAGAAACACAAGACAGCCAATTCGAAATGTCACGAAATCCCCCGCTCTTCGGGGATGTCCTCAGCGTCGAGGAACATGTACTAGGGTGTATGTGCGACTCGTTTAGATCATGAGCTGGCACAAAAAAAAAGCAAGAAAACCGCTTTCCAGTATCAATCATCAGTACCAGCAAATAGGATAGAATGGAAGAAAGAACCCCATTCACTATCTAAAAATAAGCAAATTGATCCCTCTATTGTGTATGAAGTTTATGGTTTCCATTGGTGCAAATCTAATCGCCTGAATTTAAGATGAGAAGCAATTCTCCATTGGTAGCAAATGGTTATCTATTAAGCGGAGGAAATCTTATTTCAATTTCAAAAACATAAAAATGAAGCTCCCACTCTGTCAAGAACGGACTAAGAGGGTCAGCTACCCAGCTAACTTTCCTAATTAAATACCGTTACTGTATAGGTGGATCTCATTGTGAAAGACCTATTACTGGATAATTCATGGGTAGAGCCAAAGAGTGTGGTGTGAACTATACAAGTTACCAATAACATTGATTAAATGAAGTAAAGGCTCCGGTGTATAGAGAAGACCTCACCGTTTAAGAAGTAACCATAGAAACGACGGAACCCACTATTTCTTTATCCATTTAATTTATGTTTCTTTTTACTATATTTTTCACACTTAGAAGAATAAAATTTCTTATTTCTTTCGTATTTCGCAGTGAAATACCTAAAAAAAAGAAAAAATCGTGGTCGGGAAGGTTATAGTAGCCAAAGCCATTGGAATTCTTTTTTTATACATTGGCAAAATCCGTTTGGTTATTAATAGACCACGAAAGGGGAAAAGAATAACTGAAAGAAAGGAAATCAATTAGTTATTCGTCAAAGTTTCATTTATTCAATGACCAGAATTAAACGCGGATATATAGCTCGGAGACGTAGAACAAAAATTCGTTTATTTGCATCAAGCTTTCGAGGGGCTCATTCAAGACTTACTCGAACTATTACTCAACAGAAAATAAGAGCTTTGGTTTCGGCTCATCGGGATAGGGATAAGCAAAAGAGAAATTTTCGTCGTTTGTGGATCACTCGGATAAACGCAGTAATTCGCGAAAAGGGAGTATCTTATAGTTATAGTAAATTAATACATGATCTATACAAGAGACAGTTGCTTCTTAATCGTAAAATACTTGCACAAATAGCTATATCAAATAGGAATTGTCTTTATATGATTTCCAACGAGATCATAAAAGAAGTAGATTGGAAAGAATCCACCGGAATAATTTAAATGGAGTTCCCCGGAGAATGAACTCCGGGAAGGTAGAGTCAAAATTACTATGAGAAAATATGCTAAAGTAGTCAAAATGAATGAACACATTAAAAAAAAATATATTTTTTTCCGATTCGTTTTTTTTTTTCTTACGACACAATAATAAAATCTGGATTCCCGGATTTGTCGAACAAAACAACAATCTGTGTTTGAGTTCTGATTGGAATTCTAATTCAAGTGAACAAAGAATAAGCCTATTTATTTCTGGTTCTAAGACCAGTAGTTCTAGCGGTCGACTCGGTTCTTTCAAATTGTTTCTCATTATTGAGAAAAGGTAACAAAGATAAAATACGAGCTTGTTTTATAGCAATAGTAATTAATCGTTGTTGTTTCAAGGTCAATCTATTCACTCGTCTAGATAATATTT